GTATAGTTCCCTATCCGCGATTCTGCTATTTACTGGAATAATCTTACTGGACTATTGGAGTACCTTCCTGCCTTGGGTGGGTCGAAAGAGTCAGTACGTTTTGGAATGCTTATGCCCCAAGTAACAAACATTCTAATTGAATTAATATCATTCGACCTTTTTTCAGTCATTCATTGAATGATAAATCACTACAAGTGATGGGGATACACGATTTAAATAACGGAAGATCCAATATTTCAAAATTGTATCTAGAATGACTGGAAAAGTGGAAACAAGGCCAGATATAACTTGGTCGTTATGAGAAAATCCAAAATCTTGGTAGATAGAGCCAATCATTAGTTCCCAACCATGGGGTGAATGGAATCCTATACATAAATCGGTTAATAAAAGAATAGAAAATGCTTTTATTGTGTCGCTTAGGTTATAGAGGAATTCCTGAACCCAAGAGTTAAGAGTAATAAGTTCTTTATTACCTATAATAGAATAACCACTTAGAATAACGAAACAGATTATATTGGTCGAGAAGGACAAAATTGTATGGATACAATCTTCATTGTGCAGCTGAATCAATTGAATCGTTTCTTTATGGATTCCTATACGAAACTTTTTTAGATGTGTCTCCGGGTATTCCTTTATCATCTCGTCCAACAGTAGGAGCTCCTCTAATTCTAGGAATTTTTCCAGAAGACTCTTTTCTGGAATATCATTCAAAAGAGTTTCGGATTGCTTAGTATTCCACCAATTAGTAACCCAAGATTCCAGACTTTTATTAAACGCTAGAAAGCTCCACCAGGGTAAACAGACTGTAGATACAAAAAATAGAAGGGGAATAAATGCTTTCTTTTTTGCCATTTTTTATAAAATTTCAATTTAATAAAGTGGCCTCATTCGTCGCCTCTACGCGATCTAATATTGAAATTTTCTTTTTCATTTCACCAAAATGAGTTCTATTCCAAGGTAGCGAATCGTTATCCGTTTTTTATTTGTTATTCGGTAAGTAGTCCTTGATAATTTTAAGATAATTTTAATGAATCTTACAAGAATACATAAATCGAATAAAAATAAATAAGAGGAAGAGTCCGCTTCGAATGCAAAAATGCGCAAAAAAGTTTCCAGCTATTTCAATTGGTCAAATTCGAAGCAATTCCGTTCTTTAGGTGAATTCCCGAACACCCGCTTTAGTTAAGAGTTAAGGAATCTGGATTTCGAGACAAAAAAACTCTACAAATAGTGCAAAAAAAAATCCGTCGCCTACCATAGCACAAAAAGAATTGAGATAATTTTCTGAATGGGATGATCAAAACAAAAAAAAGGGGGGGGGGTAGCAAAATTTTGAGTTATTCATTAAAGAGAAAAGAACGAAAGGGGGGGAGAAAACGAAACATCATAAAATTTACATGAGCTATTTGTTTCTAACCTATCAAATCAAAATATGGAAACTAAAAACAAACTTTTTTTTATTTCCAATTTTGGGGGGATGAATCTATCCTTATTTTGATTTGTTGCTAATGAATTGCGGCGAGTGGATTTCCATAGGCATAAAACCTCTTTTTTGCAGACAAAAACAACCCCCCTTTTTGGATGTTCCATAGAATATACGTTTGCTTTGACTCGAAGGTACATTCTGACGAAAATTTCTTTACGTTATGCCATGGAACATTTTTGGATTCTAGAGTTTTTCTACCTCCAGTCGAGAATCAGAAAACGTTCACTGTTCGATTCATTTCAAAAAACTTCAATCGGTACGCGCAAGAAATAGGCCAATTCAGCAGCTTTTTGTTCCATTTCTCGGGGAGTCAAATTCTCATCAGTACGAGTCAAAGGAACGGCCCCCTGGCCTCTGATTTCTAGGTAAAGGACACGACGAGGGGAAATACCCTCTTTAAGTTCGATTCTGATAGATTGAATATCATTTATAAGGAAGCGGAGGGAGATTCGACGATTTTTTCCCGGAAATCCCCAACGAAAAATACACACTATTCCTTCTTTTTTATCGAATAGATCATAACCACTACCTACATTCCACGAAATTGTGCACCACAAATAGCCGCTAATAAAGAGACCTGCGATCCCATAGAAAGACATCACGATCCCCTGTGGGAAAAAAATGATTTGTTGAGAGGGAAATAAAGATATTAAATTCCTACCAAGATAGCTGGAAGTTCCAACTAATAAAAATCCTAATGAACCTAAAAAAAGGATAAAGGCCCAGCAGAAATTACTTATTTTTCGAGATCCCCTTATAAGTTCTATCCATATACGTTCTGATCGCCAATTCATACTAATCTAGTTGCATTTAATTTGACTTAATTGAATTGATAGAATAACCAAAATGAATTTCACTTCTACTTTACTTAACGACTTAACTAAACTAACGCTATTTTGGTTCTAAAGTAACTCTCATCAACTAGCACTATTCTAATGTGAATCTGCCGGGGTAATTCATAAAAAGCGTTCGATCGAAAAGGAAAATAAGAACGTCCCACCCCGCCCTAGATATCTACAAGCATTGACTTTCTATTTCAAAAACGGAACCGACCCGTCCTGATCTATTGATTTAAAAAAGTTAAAAAGAATTTACCCCTATAGCAAGTTTCGCACGTATTGCACTTGTGTTTGAAAGAAATCATGCATTCTACCATATTCCACTTTCCAATAAAAAGAAAGATAGATATCTGGGTTATGATTCAATCAAGTCTAAGTCTTGAAAAAATGTGATTTTGCCTCACCATTCAGCCTAAACAATCTTGTTTTTTTGAACATGAAGAAATAAAGAAGCCATTGCAATTGCCGGAAATACTAAGCCTACGAAAGGCACAAAAAAAGAGGGAAAGTTTATATCTGTCATAGAATGGGTACCTCGATTTACTATTTGTACCTGGTTGTTATATTGTTCTAAAATAATCTTAACTTAAGTTAGAATTCTAATTCTATATAATTATACTAATTATATCGAAGTGAGTATAGTATATATTAAGTTCAAGAAATGTAGAACGAATTAAATGAACTTAATTAGCCTTCTCCACAAAAAATCTATGTTTTATAATCGACTTTTTTATTCTTCATCTTTTCTTCTTCTTTTGCTCTTGCCTTTTAATTCAATATCAATAAAGAAAGAATTGCTTACAAAGTTCCGAAAGGTTCGTTAGAATCTGATCCAAGAGATATTCTTTTGTTAGTCAAAACGGAGAGTCTCTGCCGATAATCCGGCAATAAATATATTAAAATGCAAAAGGCCATTTTTTTAGAATTTTTCAGATGTAAGAAAGGAAGATAAAATTCGTTTTATTTACCAACTTTTTAATTTAAAAATTTACAGAAGTAAGAGTGTTGATAGAATAGAGGTTCTCTGATTACTAATCAGGAATGGAATATGAAGTCAAATAGAAAAAAACAATTTATCTGCAACTTTTCATTCTGTATAGTATATAGATAGTATATAGAGTTATAGTTATTATAGTTATAGAAATCGAATTAGTATGGTAACCACGAAAACCCCATTTCCATTATTCTATTATGATTGATTCTTTATCATATCAGTTTTGCTTTGATTAATTACGATAACTAACTACTTTTTTTGTCACAAATAAAAAAATGGACCTTACTGTTCGATCGAATTTTGATTTAAAGGAAAGAAAGCGTGCAACTGAAATAACTCACTTAGAATGCCTTTTAAAAGATTACGTGGTACAATTAGATCAAATAAACCCTTATCGAATAAATATTCAGCTTCTTGTGAACCGTCAGGTACTGTCGTATTCAATGTTTCTTCAATTACTCTTTTACCTGCAAATGCAATGTAGGCGTTGGGTTCAGAAATAATGATATCTCCCAACATACCAAAACTAGCTGTCACCCCTCCAGTAGTAGGGGATGTAAGAATTGATACATAGAATAATTTTTTATTCGATTGATAATCAAATAAAGCTGACGAAATTTTAGCCATTTGCATCAAGCTCAAACTTCCTTCTTGCATGCGTGCCCCACCGGAAGCACACATTATAATAAGGGGTAGGTTTTGATTAGTAGCAGACTCAATCAAACGAGTGATTTTCTCTCCGACTACGGATCCCATACTACCCCCCATAAACCGAAAATCCATAACCCCTATTGCTACCGGAATGCTATTTAGTTCACCTATACCTGTTTGAACGGCTTCGGTTAACCCTGTCTCTTTTTGATAAGCATTAATACGCTCTTTATAGGCTTTATAGGGTTCCTCCTCCGAATGAAATGCAATGGGATCCGTTGAGACCATGTCTTCATCCATAGGATCCCAAGTACCCGGATCAATCGAGAGTTCGATTCTCTCTGAACTACTCATTTTCAAATGATATCCGCATTCATCACAAATGTTCATTTTTGACTTCAACAATTTCTTATAATTTAATTCATAACAATTTTCACATTGAATCCATAAATTCCTGTATTTTTTAGTGACTTCAAGATTCTTATCCCTACCATTTGTCTTAGTGGTAGTCTGACTTTCATCAAAAATGTAATTATCACTGTAATTGTCACTATCACTTAAAACAGAATTATCAATATGCATTTGAGAATGAAGATAACTGTCAATACAACTATTAATGTGATTATTCAAACTAGATTTAGTATCGTCATTTTTTGATCCATTCCCATAACTCGCATTCCAATAATTAAACATTTGGGGTGAACTCAAAAAAGAATGATCATTTTTAATCTCAACAATCTTTTTTTCAATATTAAAAAAAATGGAAAAAATGTCCCCCTTATTATCCCTAATTAAAAAAGTATCATCAGAGATGAAATTCTGCCCGAGACGGAATAAAAGATCAAAGTAACTAGAACTATTGTGAGTGTTTTTTTCTTTAGAATTTTGACTCATATTTTCGCTGCTACTGGTATTGTCAAGAGGATCAAGACTGCTCATTGATTGACTTAGCCCCCACTGTTCGAATTCCGCAGCCAACATCGAATTAAACCACCATTTTTTCATAGAGCTTTCTTGCCCCCTATTTGCA